AAAGAGTTTCATTTTTGTAATTTTTTAATTGTTCCAAACTATCGCAAGTAGCATTAATCAAATTTATTTTCTCTCTTTCTATCTCAGAGTATCCATTCAGTCTATACTCATCTGCTTCCATTTCCACTTTACGTAATCGAGCCCGCGCTCTTTCGAGCTGTTCAGCGGCCCCTCTACGTAATTCTTCTGAATTTCGAATAGTACTCAAGATCCTTTGTTTTCGCTTATCTAATAAATCATTTAATGAAAGTAGATTATCTTTACATTCATTTCACAACTCTCGTATCTCTTCCCGAACCAAACATGAATCTTTTGATTCATTTGGCTCTCACGCTCAATTGTTTCTTTCCTTTGATAGACATTCCCATATCTTTGATCTTTGAATGGAATGAACCTATCCTCTCTTGAGCCTATCCTCTCTTTTCTGTTCGTATTCAAAGATATCGAAACTGATCTAACATCAGAATATTAGGATAGTAGGACTCTTCAGACCAGACAAAAAATAAAAAATTGTCAGCAAAGTTGTTTCTTTATTTGTTCTTTATTCACAAACTTTTTTTTTTCATCCAAAAAATTTAAAAAATTTATCTTTTTTATATTTTTATACAATATATAGGTCGTCGATTTGGCAGTGGATAAAAAAAGGGGTGGGGGAATATACCCATCTTTCCTATACCTGTAAATGGTTCAAATAAATTTATCCATATGAGTGTTATACATCGGATAAATTCCCAATTATTATTATTTATTTTTTTTTATTTGCGGTATTTCGGTACTAATGTAGCGGTAGAAAGAGTACCACGGTATGCTGTGCCTGGACTTCAAACAATTTATCTTTAACCATGTAAAAGACCTCAACATTATTGGTTGATAGAGAATCAAAGTTCATTTACCAATTAGTCACGAAATGCTATGGTTCTTAGATATGATTTCTGAATAAAATCCAATTACGAAGTAATTCGTCGAGATTGTGCACCCTTTTTCCTATTTACGCAAATAAAAAAAAGAATACATAAATATAAAGAAAGTGCAGCCGGCGAAATCCAACCTATTCTTGAAATACACAACTCGCACACACTCCCTTTCCAAAAAAAATCAATATACCCAGCACAACGCTTAGATTTATTGGATTTGTTGCTAAAATATCGGTATTAAACTCGAAACTCCCAGCGGATGGCCAGTGTCCCACGGAAACAAAGGAATCGGTTATATTTTTCATATGCTCTCCTCTTATAGATAGGACTAACAAAGAACAGAGTTCTTTTTGTATCACTCCACTCGCCTCCCCCCTTTTTTTTATCGATTTTTTTGTTCCATTTCTTATTTTTAATATAATTATAATTTTACTAAACTAAGAACGAAAGGGAAGAAAGCGAGTGGATCCGCTAATTCCTTATCCTCAAATCAGTCCCTCCCAAAGTATTGTTTCGACAAACAAAAAATAAATAGTTATAGGAGTAAAATTCGAAGGAGCAAAGGGAAACTCCCAGTTAATAAAATAAGAAAAAAGATAGGTCCCCCTTTTTTTTACATTTTTATTCTATGATAAAATTAAACAAAAGGATTTGCAAATAAAAGAGCTAATGCCACGACCAGTCCATAAATTGTTAAAGCTTCCATAAAAGCCAGACTAAGCAATAAAGTACCTCGTATTTTACCCTCTGCTTCTGGTTGTCTCGCAATACCTTCTACAGCTTGGCCCGCAGCAGTACCTTGACCAACCCCAGGTCCAATAGAAGCAAGCCCCACAGCCAATCCAGCAGCAATAACGGAAGCAGCAGAAATAAGTGGATTCATGGTAATTTCCTCGCAAAAAAAAAAAAGAAATGGTTAATGATACAACCAACCAATGAATTACTACTTAATCTTTATCCACTTCTTTTTCGACTTTTACTATTTACTTTACTATACTACCTTTTTACTTACTTCTTTTTTTTTATTGATACTTATCACTAAAATCACTAAAATCTATCGGGTCGAAGTAGCTAAAAACTCCAACAGAATATTACTTAATTTTAAGAACTACTTCCATATACTGTTTTTCCTTTCTTTCTACCCATGATGGAGTTTTATGTAAATAGATACATACGGTTTTAGCCATTGTGTTTTCTTGTTTAGAAACTCTTATATTCTTTCATTCAATTAACAATCACAGAAAAAATCGAAAAAGGACTGATATTTGAATCTATATAAATTATAAATGAAGTGAGCTAGAAAAAAAGAGATAGGGATAATTCCTATCTAACTAGTAAATAACATATACTTTTTTTCTTCCATAACGTAAACCACCTGCACTTTATTATTCTATTAGTATTAAATCGTATTCTGTACATATATCTAGTAGGACCCCCCACCCAATCCTTTTTTCTCTTAAAAACTCTGCAATATCATCTATCTTTCTTCATATATACAATACTACAATACATAATATTAGCTATTTTCATTTTCTTCTCCAGCCCTTTGGATTATATTGAACCCCGCATTGCTTTAATTGGGATAAGCTTAAAAAACTATTTCGAAAGTTAGTCAATGATGACCCTCCATGGATTCACCTATATAAGCCGCAGCCAAAGTTGAAAAAATAAGAGCTTGAATACCACTTGTAAATAATCCAAGAAACATGACAGGTATAGGAACTACTGAAGGCACTAAAGAAACAAGAACAACAACTACTAATTCATCAGCCAATATATTCCCGAAAAGTCGAAAACTAAGAGATAAAGGCTTTGTAAAATCTTCTAGGATATTAATTGGTAAAAGTATTGGAGTTGGCTGAATGTATTTACCGAAATATCCCAATCCTTTTTTGCTAAGACCCGCATAGAAATATGCCACTGACGTGGGTAAAGCTAAAGCAACAGTAGTATTTATATCATTCGTGGGCGCAGCTAACTCCCCATGAGGTAACTTTATGATTTTCCAAGGTAAAAGAGCACCTGACCAGTTAGAAACAAAAATAAATAGGAACATCGTTCCAATAAATGGAACCCAAGGACCATACTCCTCTCCAATCTGAGTTTTGCTCAAGTCTCGAATAAATTCAAGGACATATTCGAAGAAATTCTGCCCGTCGGTCGGAATGGTTTGTGGATTCCGAACAGCTATGATGGCTGAACCTAATAAAATAGCAATTACAATCCAAGAAGTGATAAGCACTTGGGCATGAATTTGTAAACCTCCTATTTCCCAATATAAATGTTGGCCTACTTCTACACCTGACATATCGTATAACCCTTTGAGTGTTTTAATGGAACATAGTATAACATTCATATTGCCCTATAATAGAAATCGAACTTAAAAAAGGAATTATTTTGATTCAACCATATCTTTCTCAATTCATCTACCTTCATTCATGAATAGGAATCATACATTATATTTAGATATATTTAGAATACCAAGAAATTACATAAAAAAAAAAATACCAATCATTTTTTATTAAATATTCAAAACATAGTTCAAAAATGCAAACCAAAATAATAAACAATCAAAGAAATCCATGGAGTTCAACAAAAAGGAACTAATCTTCTTCTTCTTTTTCTTAACTATTAAATTATAAGATAATCAACCTTTTTTTATATAACTATTTCGGCCCTCCAAAATTGCGGATACTAATTTGGTAAGAATCAATCGAATCGATGCTATAGCATCATCGTTGGCCGGAATAGAAATATCTGCAAGATCTGGGTCACAATTTGTATCGATTAAACAAATCGTCGGAATGCCCAAAATGACACATTCTCGAAGAACCATATATTCTTCTTGCTGATCAACGATAATTACAATATCGGGCAATCCCGTCATATATTTGATCCCACCCAGATATGTTTGCAAGGTGGATAACTTTCTCTTCAACATTGCTGCATCTCCTTTTGGGAGACGGGCGAGTTTCCCCATTTTTTGTTCCGCTCTTAAGTCCCTGAACTTCTGAAGTCTTGTTTCTGTAGTAGACCAATTTGTTAACATACCACCAAGCCATTTTTTATTAACATAATGACATCGAGCCCTTATTGCTGCTGATGCTACTAAATCCGCTGCTTTATTTTTGGTGCCAACGATTAAGAAGTTTTTTCCCATACTTGCTGCATCAAAAACTAAATCGCAGGCTTCTGATAAAAAACGAGCAGTTATAGTAAGATTTGTAATATGAATACCTTTACGCTTTGCAGAGATGTAAGGAGCCATTCTAGGATTCCATTTCTTAGTACCATGACCAAAATGAACTCCTGCTTCCATCATCTCTTCCAAATTTATGTTCCAATATCGTCTTCCCATTTTGCCACACTTTATCTTTTTTTTTTTTTTTTAGAGAGATTCAGTAACCTGTGAAATAAATAACTGTTCCGACGGAACCTTATACCAGGATTGACCATTGATCTACGACCAAAATCATGAATTTCTTTTCATTCTTTATTTTTCGTTGATTACCAAATCCATAATGGGACCAGAGAATTCAAGTAAAAAGAATGAACCTCTTGTTAGGAATTACTAAATAATGTATCATGTAAATGATTGGTCTGATGTCCCATGGAAATAGTTCGGGACGAAAGAACAAAAAAAATTCTCAAAATTCTCTATAGTGTAACAAAATATCTCTCATCTCCAATTCGAATAGATTCTTCCTTTTTATTTTCAAATGAATGTTTTTATCTTGCTTTGAACGATGTACTAATTTTTTGAATCCAGTACCAACCGGTATAATCCCCCCCAGAACAACGTTCTCTTTCAGCCCTTTCAACCAATCAATACGACCTCGTAGAGCAGCTTTTGCTAAAACTCGAGCAGTTTCTTGAAAACTCGCTTCGGATATGAAACTTTGAGTATTCAGAGATGACTTCGTTATTCCCAATAAGATTGCCCGATAACAGATCGCTTCGTCCAAAACACGCCCTGCTCGCTCTGCTCGCAACAATCCAATCAGTTCCCTAGGTGAAAACACATTAGACATTCCATCTTCTGAAACCAACACTTTTGATGTTACTTGACGTACAATAATCTCTATATGTCTATTATGGATCTGTACCCCCTGGGATCGATAAACCTTTTGGATCTTATTAACCAAAGAGATACGACTTTGTGCTATGGTTAGTTCAGCTCCAATCAAGAATCCCCAGGGTATCCCAAGAAGCCTTCGGCTACGTTCGTCCCAACCTTCAACTCTCTTTTTGAGGTTCATCGATATTGAATCAATTGAACGAACTTCTAAGATTTGTTCCACTTTTGGAAGACCTTGCGTGATATCGCCGGATCTCGATTTTTCATATATAAATGTAATTAATGTATCTCTTTCATAAAAGGTTTTCCCATAATGGCCATGAACAGTTGCTCCCGGAGTGACCAAATAGGGCTTAGCTGATCTTATAACTAAAGAGTCAACATGAACAATGAAAATTTTACCAGATTTTTTTATGCGTGATCCGTATTTCAATAGACATAAATTTTCACAAAGAAATAGGCCAAGGCTAATTATTGTCCATGCCTCTTCACAATAATCGTGATGGAGAAAACACCAATTAAAATGGAATAAATTCCAAATGATGTTACTACACGGATCGGGATTATAAATCCTACTATTTTCATCTAGGAAACAGTATTGAAATTGAAGTACTTGGAAAGTCTGTTGAAAATTGTCAAGTAACAAATAGTTCTTTAAAAAGATTTGATTATAAGTTATTAAATAGTAAGATAAACAAGGATTCGCTATTTTAAATACAGTAGTACCTAAGGGACCCAACAAATCCCTAATTGGATTCATGGGATCCAATTCTTTTGTCGCATTATTATATCTCGAAGTATTAAAGGGGCCAATTCGAGAACAATTGGATGATGACAAAATTCGGAAAGATTGGCATTCCTTATTTCGATTCAACAACGTACCAAGAGTTCCCTGATGTTGGGTAAATGATTGAGTCTTTGCCTTGGAATTAAAAGGATTTATATTGATACGATCTAATCCAATATTGTAAATCAATCCTGAACTTGACGTATCATACTTTTTTACGGTATAAGAAATAGTGGACTTTACTAACTCAATTCTGATGAAATCACGAAGCAGATCATTTGCCCTTATTTCAACAAAGGAAGCATGAACCTCTTCTTTTATAAAACCCCTTTTTTCTTGGTCCCAATTCAATACTAAGCAAGCCCGAACTAATTGAATACTTGTGTGAGAAATTCCTCGAATTGACTTGCTATTTCCATAAAGTATATAATTGACAATTCGAAGTTGTACATTATCCTTTTCCTGCAAGAGATCCTGAGGAAAAAGTGTTGCTAAATTTATCCCATCGGATATTTCATATGGGACTACGGACCGAACCAAAACAAAATACTTTTTTTTTATAGGTGTGATCCGTTGAACATAGATCCAATTTTTAAATTTTTTTGATCCCTTATAATTTTTATTTTCCATTCCTGGTGGTATCAAAATGCCGCCGTGCCTAGATATTTTATCCGCCTCTCCAGGAAAATGAATATCTCCAGAAAAAATTTTCAGTTCAATACTCCTTTTTTTTCTCTCCACTCGGACTAATCCATCTACTCGGCTTCTTGTATTTATATTTAAAGCAAGTCGTGTATCTACTCCAACGATACTATTGTTTCGGACCATTATGGGCGAAGATACGGGGAAGATATGCACTTCCTCGGGAATGAAAAAAAATCGATCTACTCTCATTTGCATTTGGTATTTCGGACTAAATTCTTTTGCTCCTCGATACTCAATCAAATCCTCTTTTTTTACGATTGAATCTACTTCGACAATCCCATATTTAGTAATTCCCGAACTGCTTCTTCTATATCGCGGATCATCAAAATAAGCAAGAATACTATTTTTACGTAAAATACCATTTATAGGTATTTTAAGAAAAATACAAAAAGATGGTATTAGTTTCTTTTCTCGTTCTTGATCATATTGTAAGGGAATCACGAATCTATTTCTTCGCTTTTTCGCCAAGGAATCATCGGAATTCTCTTGACAAATAGAGGGATCTATGAGATTCCAATGACCATTGGATATGATTCGATAAGGTTTTGAATACTCAAAAATTTGCCCATCCTTTTTACTTTTACCAAAAAATTTATGTCTTACTTGATCATTAGTCAAATCAAAGATATTTCTTTCTTCGACAGAAAAAGAATTAGAATTCATTTGATCTTGATCCTTGTGGAGTGAAAAAGACACTATACTGGATCTGCATAGACCTCCTGCTAATATCCATAAATGACTTGTTTTTGGTACTAGATGAACATTACTATACGGATATTCGGGCGCATGATGCACATCAGTACTCCAGTGCATTTCTCCTTCTGACTCAGAATAAATATGTTTTAGAACCCTCTCCTTAAAACGAAAAGTGGACGTTCCGGCACGAATCTCGGCAATCACTTGTTCCGATTCTACATATTGATCATTTTGAACTAAAATCAAACTTTTTGTTGGAATATTAACATTATGTATAATATCTCGACTCTCAATAGTTACATACAAATCTATAAAACATA